GTGTGGGGCTAATAGTTTTCATTTCCCATCTTACGGAAAACCCTTTTCGCTCCGCTTAGCCCTATCTCCTTCTAGGGGTATTTTAGTGATAGGTTCTATAGGAACTGGACGATCCTATTTGGTCAAATACCTAGCGACAAACTCCTATGTTCCTTTCATTACGGTATTTCCAAACAAGTTCCTAGGTTATCCTATTGACGATATCGATATTGATGATAGTGACGATATCAATATTGATGATAGTTACGATATCGATATTGATGATAGTGACGATATCGATATTGATGATGACCTTGATACGGAGCTGCTAACTATGACGAATGTGCTAACTATTATGTCTATGACGCCAAAAATAGACCTATTTGAATTTGATATCACCCTTCAATTCGAATTAGCAAAAGCAATGTCTCCTTGCATAATATGGATTCCAAACATTCATGATCTGTATGTGCATGAGTCGAATTACTTATCCCTCGGTCTATTAGAGAACTATCTCTCCAGGGATTGTGAAAGATGTTCCACTAAAAATATTCTTGTTATTGCTTCGACTCATATTCCCAAAAAAGTGGATCCTGCTCTAATAGCTCCGAATAAATTAAATACATGTATTAAGATACGAAGGCTTCTTATTCCACAACAACGAAAGCACTTTTTCATTCTTTCCTATACTAGAGGATTTCACTTGGAAAATAAAATGTTCCATACTAATGGATTCGGGTCCATAACCATGGGTTTCAATGCACGAGATCTTGTAGCACTTATCAATGAGGCCCTATCAATTAGTATTACACAGAAGAAATCAATTATAGAAACTAATACAATTAGATCGGCTCTTCATAGACAAACTTGGGATTTGCGATCCCAGGTAAGATCGGTTCAGGATCATGAGATCCTTTTCTATCAGATAGGAAGGACTGTTGCACAAAATGTACTTCTAAGTAATTGCCCCATAGATCCTATATCTATCTATATGAAGAAGAAATCATGTAAGGAAGGGGATTCTTATTTGTACAAATGGTACTTCGAACTTGGAACGAGCATGAAGAAATTAACGATACTTCTTTATCTTTTGAGTTGTTCTGCCGGATCGGTCGCTCAAGATCTTTGGTCTTCATCCGGACCCAATGAAAAAAATTGGATCACTTCTTATGGCTTCGTTGAGAATGATTCTGATCTAGTTCATGGCCTATTAGAAGTAGAAGGCGCTCTGGCGGGATCCTCACGGACAGAAAAAGATTGCAGCCAGTTTGATAATAATCGAGTGACACTACTTCTTCGGTCCGAACCAAGGAATCAGTTAGATATGATGCAAAATGGATCTTGTTCTATCGTTGATAAGAATGAAAAATACGAATCGGAGTCTGAAGAAGGGGAAGGAGCCTTCGACTCACAACAGATGGAGGAGGATTTATTCAATCACATAGTTTGGGCTCCTAGAATATGGCGCCCTTATGGCAATCTATTTGATTGTATCGAAAGGCCCACTGAATTGGGATTTCCTTATTGGGCCGGTCGGGGCAAGCGGATCATTTATCATAAAGAGGATGAGCTTCAAGAGAATGATTCAGAGTTCTTGCAAAGTGGAACCGTGCAGTACCAGACACGAGATAGATCTTCCAAAGAACAAGGCTTTTTTCGAATAAGCCAATTCATTTGGGATCCTGCGGATCCATTCTTTTTCCTATTCAAAGATCAGTCCTTTGTCTCTGTGTTTTCCCGTCGAGAATTCTTTGCAGATGAAGAGATGTTAAAGGGGCTTATTACTTCCCCTTCCCAAACAAAAACAAATCCTCCTACATCTATGTATAAACGCTGGTTCATCAAGAATACGCAAGAAAAGCACTTCGAACTGTTGATTCATCGCCACAGATGGCTTAGAACCAATAGTTCATTATCTAATGGATCTTTCCGTTCTAATACTCTATCTGAGAGTTATCAGTATTTATCAAATCTGTTCCTATCTAACAGAACGTTATTGGATCAAATGACAAAGACATTGTTGAGAAAGAGATGGCTTTTCCCAGATGAAATGAAACATTTGATTCATGTAACAGGAGAAATATTTCCCATTCCTTAGCCATAAAATAAAGATATGTGGCCATGAAAAAAAGGATTAAGTGGAACAGAATTGGTCAGGTGGTAGAGTCGTGGAAATACTTGTTTATTCCATATTTTGGATCTTAGCTCCATGGAACAATATGCTACTGCAGAAAGATGGAAGAATTTAAATCTTAGATCAAAACACTATGTATGGATGATATGAACTGCCTAAACAAGAATTCTTGAACGGCGAAAGAGCCTATTTACTCATTACATCAAACAATTTTAATTAATGAAACCATGTCAATCCATCGGAAAATCAAAAATATGCATGTCCGATGAATCGGTATATCAATATTGATTAGATCCGAAATCTGTTATTGAGAATGCTCATTTAATGAGCATTCTCAATATTATGCCTTGAAGAGGACTCGAACCTCCACGCTCTTTAGCACAAGAT